AAAATTGTTTGAAGCACCGACAGAGCCGGAAGCGCCCCTTGTTTCAAAGAGAGGAGGACGGGTTATTCACATTTCATTTGATGGTCAGAGGCGAATTGAAAGCTAAGCAGTGGTAATTCTACCCCCGGGGGAAAAATAGAGATGTCTCCTACGTTACCCGTAATATGTGGAAGTATCGACGTAATTTCATAGAGTCATTCGGTCTGAATGCTACATGCAGAACATAAGCCAGATGACGGAACGGGGAGACCTAGGATGTAGAAGATCATAACATAACATGAGTGATTCGGCAGATTTTGATTCCTATATATCCACTCATGTGGTACTTCATCATACGATTCATATAAGATCCATCTGTCTAGATATCATCATATACATCCAGAAAGCCGTATGCTTTGGAAGAAGCTTGTACAGTTTGGGAAGGGGTTTTGATTGATCAAAAATAAGAATCTACTTCAACCGATATGCCCTTAGGCACGGCCATACATAACATAGAAATCACACTTGGAAAGGGTGGACAATTAGCTAGAGCAGCGGGTGCTGTAGCGAAACTGATTGCAAAAGAGGGTAAATCGGCCACATTAAAATTACCATCCGGGGAGGTCCGTTTGATATCCAAAAACTGCTCAGCAACAGTCGGACAAGTGGGTAATGTTGGGGTGAACCAGAAAAGTTTGGGTAGAGCCGGATCTAAGTGTTGGCTCGGTAAGCGTCCTGTAGTAAGAGGAGTGGTTATGAACCCTGTAGACCATCCCCATGGGGGTGGTGAAGGGAGGGCCCCAATTGGTAGAAAAAAACCCACAACCCCTTGGGGTTATCCTGCGCTTGGAAGAAGAAGTAGAAAAAGGAATAAATATAGTGATAGTTTGATTCTTCGTCGCCGTAGTAAATAGGAGAATATTGAAAATAGAATATGTTTCTTCGTCTTTAAAAAACAAAAAAAAGAAAAAAAGGAAAAAGGATAGGAGTAATTAGCTGTGACACGTTCAAAAAAAAAAAATCCTTTTGTAGCTAATCATTTATTGGAAAAAATTGAGAAGCTCAACATGAGGGCAGAAAAAGAAATAATAATAACTTGGTCCCGGGCATCTACCATTATACCCACAATGATCGGCCATACAGTTGCTATTCATAATGGAAAGATTCATTTGCCAATTTATATAACAGATCGTATGGTGGGTCACAAATTGGGAGAATTTGCACCTACTCTGAATTTCCGGGGACATGCGAGAAACGATAGTGGATCTCGTCCTTAATTTAATAAAAAGTGAATATAGGTGCTCATCATTTATTGATGGGAGGTGAACCTTATGATAAAGAGGGATCCGAGTGTAGAAGTATATGCTTTAGGTCAATATATATGTATGTCTGCTCATAAAGCCCGAAGAGTACTTGATCAGATTCGTGGGCTTTACTACGAACAAACACTTATGATGCTAGAACTCATGCCTTATCGAGCATGTTATCCAATTTTTAAATTGGTTTATTCTGCAGCAGCAAATGCTAGCCACAATATGGCTTTCAACAAAGAAGATTTAATCATTAGTCAAGCCGAAGTTAACGAGGGTACTTTGCTAAAAAGGTTTAAACCTAGAGCTCGCGGGCATAGTTATCCGGTAAAAAAACCTACGTGTCATATAACTATCGTATTACAAGATATATCTAAAGATCAAGACTTTTTCATATGGGTAAGAAAACGGGGATGGATATTTGAAAACCTGAAAAATATTAATATGAAAGAGAAGTATCTATCTATGAGCCATGGAAAGAGAATGATATGGGCCAATAGCGGGGGAGAGGTAGTATGGGATGAGGTAGTATGGGACAAAAAATAAATCCACTTGGTTTCAGACTTGGTACAACCCAAAGTCATCATTCCGTTTGGTTTGCACAACCAAAAAATTATTCCGAAGGTCTCCAGGAAGATCAAAAAATACAGGATTGTATCAAGACTTATGTACAAAAAAATATAAGAACATCCTCAGGTGTCGAGGGAATTGCACGTATAGAGATTCAAAAAAGAATTGATCTGATCCAGGTCATAATATATATGGGATTCCCAAAATTTTTAATAGAGAGCAGACCAAGAGGAATCGAAGAATTGCAAAGCAGTGTAAAAAAAAGATTGAATTCTGTGAACCGAAAACTCAACATTGCTCTCACAAAAATTGCAAAACCTTATGGACAACCAAATATTCTTGCAGAATTTATAGCTGGACAATTAAAAAATAGAGTTTCATTTCGAAAGGCAATGAAAAAAGCTATTGAATTAACCGAACAAACAGATACAAAAGGAATTCAAGTACAAATTGCAGGGCGTATTGACGGAAAAGAAATTGCACGTGTCGAATGGATCAGAGAAGGAAGAGTTCCCCTACAAACCATTCGAGCTAAAATTGATTATTGCTCCTATACAGTTCGAACTATCTACGGGGCATTAGGCATAAAAATTTGGATATTTGCAGACGCGGAATAATGGTCCTTTCTTGTTTTTTTTTTTCATTCAATCAAAAATGAGCAATTCTTATTCTTCTAAAATTCTCATTCTTCTAATTAGAATTATATAGGGTTGAATAAAAATTCAATTGACCATTTGGTATAATTGCTATGCTTAGTGTGTGACTCGTCGGTTTTTTATTTAGTTTAGGATTACGTTAGGATTCAAAAAACAAAAAACCAGCCCATAGTCTGAACTAATAATTATACAACTAATAACCAGCCCATTGCTTCGCTTCGTATTATTTAGATCCAAGGTACCAGTCACTATATGGTGTATCGACCATATCGTTGTAGCAACTGAAATCAATCTTTTTTACAAAAAAATAAAAAAAAAAACAAATCAATCAGACTATAGGTTGTAAAGCGAAACTAAAAGGATATGGATAAATAGAAGGGTGAGAGAAAGAAAGAACGAAAATCTCAATGATATAGAATTCCAATATGTATGGTCTATGAATCATCTCATAACATAAAAAAAAAGCAGTGAGTGTAATAAAGCATCAATACGGATTCGTCCACAAAATAATTAGATGAATCCGGTTCATTTCATAAGAAAAAAATCAAGAGCATCGAGTCAATAAAGACTGAGGGGATTGACTCAGGAAAAATGGAATTAGAAGCTCCATTACAGAATTCGGGCCTAGCCATTAATCAAGAAGCGATGGGAACGACGGAACCTGTGACTGCAAAAGATTCTATTGAAAATGAATCCTAATGATTCATTGGGTGGGATGGCGGAATGAACCAAGAACCAATTCATTTATTCTGAGAAGTCATGGAATGACTCTACGAGTGAAACAGGTAGCGAAAGAGTAAATATTCGCCCGCGAAACACTTATTTTGGATTGCAAAGTATTGGGCGATTCAATATTCAATAAAGATAAAAAGATAAAAAAACGAAGATTAATTAATTAATTAGAAAAAGCATTCTATCTATAATAGATATTTAGATAGAATTGTATATACAAGCAAGATATAAAACTTCCTACGTACCAGATTCGATTAGATCTCAACACATGTATGATTCAGTGTATTATTGATTAAATGTATATCTCTAATATATTGAATCATGAATCATTTAATTCTAATTCGCGAGGAGCTGGATGAGAAGAAACGCTCATGTCCGGTTCTGCAGTAGAGATGGAATTGAAAAGCAACCATCAACTATAACCCCAAAAGAACCAGATTCCGTAAACAACATAGAGGAAGAATGAAGGGAATATCTTATCGAGGCAATCGTATTTGTTTCGGTAGGTACGCTCTTCAGGCACTTGAACCCGCTTGGATTACATCTCGACAAATAGAAGCGGGGCGACGAGCAATGACACGATATGCGCGTCGTGGTGGAAAACTATGGATACGAATATTTCCAGACAAACCTGTTACCGTAAGACCTACAGAAACGCGTATGGGCTCGGGGAAAGGATCTCCCGAATATTGGGTATCTGTCGTTAAACCGGGTCGAATACTTTATGAAATGAGTGGAGTATCAGAAATTGTAGCCAGAGAAGCTATTTCAATAGCTGCGTCCAAAATGCCTATACGCACGCAATTCGTTATTGCGGGGTAGGAATGTGGAACCAAAGGAAAGAGGTGGGATGAAAACAAGCAACCAACCGCGGGTTTATTTATTTCTGAACAAACAATATTTCTTTTTTTTTCTTCGCCCTTTGCTTTGCATTGAAAAAAAAAAATTAAAAAAGAAAATGATATGATTCAACCTCAGACCCATTTAAATGTAGCAGACAACAGCGGAGCTAGAGAATTAATGTGTATTCGAATCATAGGAACTAGTAATCGCCGATATGCTCATATTGGTGACGTTATTGTTGCTGTAATCAAAGAAGCAGTGCCAAATATGCCTCTACAAAGATCAGAAGTGATCAGAGCTGTAATTGTACGTACATGTAAAGAACTCAAACGTGACAACGGTATGATAATACAATATGATGACAATGCAGCAGTTGTCATTGATCAAGAAGGAAATCCAAAAGGAACTCGGGTTTTTGGTGCGATCGCTCGGGAATTGAGACAGTTGAATTTTACTAAAATAGTCTCATTAGCTCCTGAGGTATTATAAATACTAATAGACGAGACCATTCTATAGTAGGGTATCTGAAATAGATTCAATAAAATTTCTTTAGTAGATTGTGTCTCACGCATATACCTTTAATAATTAATAATAATAATTTGTTTTAATAATTCATAAAAAAAAGCAGAGCATGTTGATTATATCAAAACTCATAGACACCAATACTTATAGTTCGTTATGGGTAAGGACACTATTGCCGACATAATAACTTCTATACGAAATGCTGACATGGATAAAAAAGGAACGATTCGAATAGCATCTACTAATATCACCGAAAATCTTGTTAAAATACTTCTACGAGAAGGCTTTATCGAAAACGTGAGAAAACATCGAGAAAGCAACAAATATTTCTTGGTTTCAACTCTGCGACATAGAAGGAATAGGAAAGGCCAATATAGAACCATTTTAAAACGTATCAGCCGACCCGGTCTACGAATCTACTCCAACTATCAGCGAATTCCTAGGATTTTAGGTGGAATGGGGATTGTAATTCTTTCTACTTCTCGAGGTATAATGACAGACCGCGAGGCTCGACTAGAAGGGATCGGTGGAGAAATTTTGTGTTATATATGGTGATCCTTCTAAATATCCGAATTGCATCCGTAACTTCCTATTTGTTTTGTGCAAAAAGAAGAAGGGCAGGTTGTCTAATATCACTCCTCCTCCATTAGTTGATACTTCAAGGGGGTTATCTGGAATGAAAGAACAAAAATTGATTCATGAAGGTTTAATTACTGAATCACTTCCCAATGGTATGTTTCGGGTTCGTTTAGATAATGAGGATCTGATTCTAGGTTATGTTTCAGGAAGGATCCGACGTAGTTTTATACGGATACTACCAGGCGATAGAGTCAAAATTGAAGTAAGTCGCTATGATTCAACCAGGGGACGTATAATTTATAGACTCCGCAACAAAGATTCGAACGATTAGATTAGGTAGCTTTTTCAACACTCCTTTCGTGGGGATACAATTCGAGGGTCCAAATTTCAAGAGACTTATTTTCTTCCAAGGAATAGATTCGGAATTAAGCTAAGGAATGACAAATATGAAAATAAGGGCCTCCGTGCGTAAAATTTGTGAAAAATGTCGACTGATCCGTAGGCGGGGACGAATTATAGTAATTTGTTCCAACCCGAGGCATAAACAGAGACAAGGCTAATCTTTCTCAAAAGGAACTCTCAAAAGGATCCAATGCACAGCACAAATAAAAGATCTGTTTTGACATGAAATGGATAGATCCGTATATCTCTGACTCATATTTATGAGATGATAAAATATGGCACAACCTAGAGCAAGAATTGGTTCACGTAGGAATGGACGAATTGGTTCACGTAAGAATGGACGTAGAATACCAAAAGGAGTTATTCATGTTCAAGCAAGTTTTAACAATACTATTGTAACGGTTACAGATATACGGGGTCGGGTGGTTTCGTGGTCTTCCGCCGGTACTTGTGGATTTAGGGGCACAAGAAGGGGGACGCCCTTTGCTGCGCAAACCGCAGCGGGAAATGCTATTCGTACAGTGGTCGATCAGGGTATGCAACGAGCAGAAGTCATGATAAAGGGTCCCGGTCTCGGAAGAGATGCAGCATTACGAGCCATTCGTAGAAGTGGTATACTATTAAGTTTTGTAAGAGACATAACCCCTATGCCACATAATGGATGTCGACCTCCTAAAAAACGACGGGTGTAGAACGAAGAATTGAAAGAATTTCAAGAGAAATAAATAATTTAATGATCTGATTAAATAAAAAAATATTACTATGCTTCGAGAGGAAGTAGAAATATCTATTCGGACACTACAGTGGAAGTGTGTTGAATCGAGAGCAGACAGTAAGCGTCTTTATTATGGACGTTTTATTCTGTCTTCACTTATGAAAGGTCAAGCCGATACGATAGGCATCGCGATACGAAGGGCTTTGCTTGGAGAAATAGAAGGAACATGTATAACACGTGTAAAATCTGAAAAGATACCACATGAATATTCTACCATAGTAGGTATTGAAGAATCAGTACATGAAATTTTAATGAATTTGAAAGAAATTGTATTACGAAGTAATCTGTATGGAACTCGCGACGCATCTATTTGCGTTAAGGGTCCTGGATCCGTAACTGCTCAAGATATCATCTCGCCGCCTTCCGTGGAAATCGTTGATACTACACAGCATATAGCTAGCCTGACGGAACCAATTGATTTTTGTATTGGATTACAAATCGAGAGGAATCGCGGATATCGTATGAAAACACCAAACAACGCTCAAAATGGAAGTTATCCTATAGATGCCGTATTCATGCCTGTTCGAAATGCGAATTATAGTATTCACTCTTATGGGAATGGGAATGAAAAACAAGAGATACTTTTTCTCGAAATATGGACGAATGGGAGTTTAACTCCTAAAGAAGCACTTCACGAAGCCTCCCGTAATTTGATTGATTTATTTATTCCTTTTCTACATGCGGAAGAACAGGACATCAATTTCGAGGACAATCAAAAAAAGGCCACTTTACCCCTTTTTACCCTTCATGATGGATTGGCTAAACTAAGAAAAAATAAAAAAGAAATAGCATTGAAATGTATTTTTATTGACCAATCAGAATTGCCTTCCAGGACCTATAATTGCCTCAAAAAGTCCAATATACATACATTATTAGACCTTTTGAATAAGAGTCAAGAGGACCTTATGAAAATTAAACATTTTCGCATAGAAGATCTAAAACAGATATTGGACATTCTACAAAAGCATTTCGTAATTGATTTACCGAAAAATAAGTTTTCAATTTGAAATCCATTGCATTGGGCGGATTTCATCTTCATTTTTATTTTTATAAAAAAAAGTAAAGAAAAAAATGTAAAGAAAAATGAAATTCGTTTTGAATCTTCAGCACGATCCGTATATTCGGAATAGAT